TGAAAGTAAAATTCAATTAACCGGATCCTAAATTCATTTCTTTTTTAGTTCCTTTTTTTCTTTGTAGCGAGCAAAACTAATAGATAGTTTATCGGAATCAAAGTCAAAATCCATTTTTCTTGTTATAAAGAATTCTCAAAAAAATTCTTTATTTTTAATGGTCTTCCTGATTAGGGGTCGGGAAAGAAACCTCTTTTAACAACATAAGTCAAAAAGAAAATTCTTTTTTCTGCGAAATTCAAATTAGGCAAGAAAAAGAAACCGAAGGTCGTCTTCCCTTCTTGTTGCGTATGTATCGCGAATTCCAATAGAGAAAATATCGATATAGAGTATCTTTTCTTTCTACTCGAATCTCCCCCTAAGCCCCTATTTTTTTACTAGTAACTGGTGTTGTTGGATTGAATTAAAAATTATAACGGAATAGTTACGAAATTCAATTTTGAAGAAACTCTTTATTTCGATTTTGATATTAATTTTAACTCTAAATAAAATTGAATATCAAAATTGGAATTGAATTCCATTTTCAGACAAGACTGGATTATCATCCATATATTTATATCTTTCAGATCGAAAGAGAAATAAGATAATATTGTATTGAATTAATTTCTATTTATTTAATCTCGTGAATTTCTCTATTTTCTATTTCATTTTGATTTCTAGTTGATAATAATAGATAATAATATATATAGAATTTGATTTCTATTCTATATATTTCTATTCTATATATTTCTATTATTATTTCTATTATATAGAATACTCACTTCGATATACTAATTAGTATAAAATACTACTAAGAATTAGTATAAGATATGTTTATAGTAATAACAGGTCTAAATATTCAATCGAGGTACCCATTCTATGACAACTCTCAATAGCTTACCCTCTATTTTTGTGCCGTTAGTAGGACTAGTATTTCCGGCAATTGCAATGGCTTCTTTATTTCTTCATGTTCAAAAAAACAAGATTTCTTAGATCTGATGGGTTCAAATCGCATCCATTTTTTTTTTCAAGACTTAGATATAGCTAATACAGATGTGCATTTAGTAGAGTATGTTACGGTATAACATAGGGGCATAAATGAAGCAGCTCTTATATATCCGTAAATAGATGCTCGAAATATACAAACAATATAGGGAAATAAATTTCGAATTATTTCCAAATAGATTGGAATCGAGGCAGATGCCTGAAACGGAAAGTCGATCTATCTATATGTATGTAGATATTTCTAGAAGATCCTAAAAAAGGGATATTCTTTTATTTTATACCTAACCCATTCGACGAATTACTCCGATTATTCCTAAAGTAAAGGGTTACATGCGAATGGCACTAGTTGATGAGAGTTACTTCGGAAACAAAAAGTTTCTCCATTCCAATTAAAAAAAAATGCAACTAGATCTAATATGAGTTGGCGATCCGAACATATATGGATAGAACGCATAGTGGGGTCTCGAAAACTAAGTAATTTCTTCTGGGCCTTGATCCTTTTTTTAGGTTCATTAGGATTCGTCTTAGTTGGAACTTCGAGCTATCTCGGTACGAATTTTATATCTTTAGTTCCATATCAGCAAATCGTTTTTTTTCCACAAGGGATCGTGATGTCCTTCTACGGGATCGCGGGTCTCTTTATTAGTTCCTATTTGTGGTGTACAATTTCGTGGAATGTGGGGAGTGGCTATGATCGATTCGATCTAAAAGAAGGAATAGTGTGTATTTTTCGTTGGGGATTTCCTGGGAAAAAGCGTCGCATCTTCCTACGATTCCGTATGAAGGATATTCAGTCGATCAGAATAGAAGTTAACGAAGGCATTTATCCTCGTCGTATCCTTTATATGGAAATCAAAGGACAGGGAGCCATTCCATTGACGCGTACTGATGAGAATTTGACCCTGGGTGAAATTGAGCAAAAAGCTACCAAATTGGCCTATTTTTTGCGCGTACCAATTGAAGTATTTTGAAATGAAATAGCAAATCAAAATATTTCTATAAATAAAAAAAGAAAAGGGGAGTTCTTTTAAGTCGAAATCGGAATACTATTCCTTGAAGTGTTTGTTTTTTTTTAAGTTTCGCTTTAGTATTCATCGAGAACGCGAAGCAGTTTCAAATTGGATCAATTAGATTATCTGTAAACAAGATTTTTATTATTTCTTCATTTAAAGTCGACTCTTTCTTATTCTATATTCTTTCTAGATTCATAATCAATGAATGGGAAATCAAAAAAAAAGGAATAGATTCCGGGGTTCGATGCCTTAGAATAGAACTTATGTTTGATAAAAATAGTAGATCGCAGCGCATAGATTCGAAGAATGAGGCGAGTTCATTAGCAATTCAAAGATGAAAAATGGAAAAAAAGAAAGCATTTCTCCCTTTTCTTTCTGTTATATCTATAGTATTTTTGCCTTGGTGGGTTTCTCTTTCATTTAAGAAAAGTGTTGAATCTTGGGTTACTGATTGGTGGAATACTACACAATCCGAAACTTTTTTGACTGATATTCAAGAAAAGAGTATTATAGAAAAATTCATAGAATTAGAAGAACTCTTACTATTGGACGAAATAATAAAAGAATACCCGGAAATAGGGTTGCAAAGGGCTCATATAGGAATCCACAAAGAAACGATCCAATTGATAAAGATAAACAATGAGGATCATATCCATATGATTTTGCACTTCTCGACAAATATAATCTGTTTCATTATTTTAAGTGCTTATTCAATTCTAGGTAATGAAGAACTTCTTATTCTTAACTCTTGGGTTCAAGAATTTCTATATAATTTAAGTGACACAATAAAAGCTTTTTCTATTCTTTTATTAACTGATTTATGTATCGGATTCCATTCGCCCCATGGTTGGGAACTAATGATTGGCTATGTCTACAAAGATTTTGGATTTGTTCATAATGAGAAAATTATATCTGGCCTTGTTTCTACTTTTCCAGTCATTATAGACACAATTTTCAAATATTGGATCTTCCATTATTTAAATCGTCTATCTCCATCACTTGTAGTGATTTATCATTCAATGAATGACTGATCCAACTCGAATATTTCTTACTTTGCACATAAGCAAAGCATTTTAAGACGTACCCACTCCTTCGAACCTACGGAGATTTCCCCTCGAATATTTTATATTCGCGTAAAAGAATTTACGTAAATAGCAGACTTGTGGATAGGGAACTATCCGAGTGACCTACCTCATTTTATTGTAGAAATTTTTGGGATCAATGGTTGGACTATGCAAATTCAAAATAACCTTTTTTTTTCTTGGATCACGATAAAGAAAGAAATTATTCGATCTATTTCCGTATCGTTTATGATATATATCATCACTCAAGCATCTATCTCAAATGCGTATCCCATTTTTGCTCAGCAGGGTTATGAAAATCCGCGCGAAGCAACCGGGCGTATTGTATGTGCCAATTGCCATTTAGCTAATAAGCCCGTGGATATTGAGGTTCCGCAAGCAGTACTTCCTGATACTGTATTTGAAGCAGTTGTTCGAATTCCTTATGATACGCAAGTGAAACAAGTTCTTGCTAATGGAAAAAGGGGGGGGTTGAATGTGGGTGCTGTTCTTATTTTACCTGAAGGATTTGAATTAGCACCCCCGGATCGTATTTCACCCGAGATGAAAGAAAAGATAGGCAATCTTTCTTTTCAGAACTATCGACCCACTAAAAAAAATATTCTTGTTATAGGTCCTATTCTTGGTCAGAAATATAGTGAAATAACTTTTCCTATTCTTTCCCCGGATCCCGCTAATAATAAAGATGTTCACTTCTTAAAATATCCCATATATGTGGGGGGGAACAGAGGAAGGGGTCAAATTTATCCCGACGGGAACAAGAGTAACAATACGGTTTATAACGCTACAGCGGCTGGTAGAGTAAGTAAAATCATACGAAAAGAAAAGGGGGGATACGAAATAACTATAGCGGATACGTTAGATGGGCGTCAAGTGGTTGATATTATTCCTCCAGGGCCAGAGCTTCTCGTTTCAGAGGGCGAATCTATCAAACTTGATCAGCCATTAACGAGTAATCCTAATGTGGGTGGATTTGGTCAAGGGGATGCTGAAATCGTACTTCAAGATCCATTACGTGTCCAAGGTCTTTTGTTCTTCCTGGCATCTGTTATTTTAGCACAAATCTTTTTGGTTCTAAAGAAGAAACAGTTTGAGAAGGTTCAATTATCCGAAATGAATTTTTAGATTTGCAAATTTCTAAATCTCAACTTCGTAAAGGAAAAGGAATCCAATTCTTATTGGTGTTATGCATGATCAAAAATTATGAACCCATTTGTGCTTGTTTCGAAGTCATTGGGAGTTACTTATACTCTATTCCTATTCATAGTAGGAATATTATAAAGAAGTTTTTTTGACTTTATCTCTTAGTTTTTTTTCAATCAAAATTGAACCGAGTGACTCTCTGACTCTTATCAGAGAATGTCTTAATACTTTTCTATTCTAATAAAAGAGAAAATTTCATCGAATACCGAATACTAAACTTCAGATAATAAGTAAGTGCAGAACAGAAAGCGTTTATTTTCTTAGTTTATTCTTGTTGTCGTCACAAGAAATTTTGCACATTTCTTGTGACGACAACAAGAATAGTTTTTGATCCCGTTCGTCTAAGATAACTATTCTTAATCTTATTTTCTATTTTTTGATTTTTTTACGGATTTCTCAGAACCTTTTTGTTTCTTCTATTTCTATATTTAATTAAAATATAGATTAGAGTAGTGAACAATCAAAAATAGAGCGCAATTTTTGGAGAAAATAGAACTTAATGGGGGTTGATTAGAAAAGAAAGGATTTGAATAATATCTGTACTCGTCAAATAGATATATTATAATTGGTTCATTTAGGAAAACGAAATCAAGTAATTTCAGTCTAACTTTGAAAGATAGATACTATGCTTCAATAATAGATGTTCAAAATCAATATGAATGACCTTTTTCAAATATAATTTGAATTTTCAAATTGAAATAAAAATAATATATTCTAT